TTTCGTTAAATTCAATAAAAAAATAGAAGACTGTAAACTCTTTCTCGCATCCATTTTTCATTACACTGTCGTAACAAAAAGGATGCGGCGATATAGAAATGTTTGGTATATGAAGCCGTGATCTGATAGCTATACATCTAAATAGACTTAGATAGAGAAAAATGCATCTTGATCTGGAATCAAAGAAAGATAGTGGAAATAGCTCTTATCTTGTGGATTAGAAGAAGGGTTTCTCTGTATAGGAAGGGAATAACAATTTATTCCCATAGAAAATCTAGGAACAAGAAGATTTAATCGGAAATATCGACAAATTCTTTCGAAGTCCAAAGAAATAAAATGAAAAAAAGGAGGGGGTCAACCGTTCCAATTCAAATTTCATCTCTATCGAATTTTAATATCAGAATAGCGGATATAGTCATAATTAAACGGGTCAGGTCCACTTACTTTTTCTTTTGTTGATTTCGAATCTTTCGAATGGGTTTGGTTGGTATAATGGAAAATAGGGATCTTTGATGATTCAAGAGGCGTATTCATAATAATGAAAATTTACCGAACAAATGTTCCACTTTCTACCTAGAACTACTATACTCTAACTCAGTATAATGATAACGTATTATCCGGTTAGTTCCTTTTTGATTCCAAATAAAAAAATAGCTATTTTCTGAATACTATGACTGGACTTTTATGAAAAAAAATTTATGAAAAAATCAAAGCCCCTTATCGGATTTGAACCGATGACTTACGCCTTACCATGGCGTTACTCTACCACTGAGTTAAAAGGGCTTATTTTATTTAATTCCCAAACATGTCACTATGTAGATAAAATCTATATATGCACATATATTATATACATAAGTATATGCAGTATAATCATAGTGGCAAGTGGCTTAGTTTTGAATAATAAAATGGATTTGCCTAGCAAGTCTAGGGAAAAATAAATTGTTTCAAGACCGGCCTTAATTTCTTTTATTGAGATGATCCTTATCAAAACAAAATTCACTTGATTGATACAGTACACTTACCAATTCGACATAAAAGAAATTTCAAGATATTTCATTGAATCATGTGATGAAGAGATTCTACTTGTCTCCTTGAACTAAAGTCTTAGAGAAAATTTTCGATAACTTCTTGATCCCGCTTACTAGATTTATATAGAGAATGTCGATTCATAATGAATGACGAATCCAAAAATTCTATACAATTTTGAAAAATGGAAAGATCCCTCGGATCTAATCATTCCATTATATTGACAATTTCAAAAAACGGATCATACTATGATCATAGTATGAGGGCGGTTGGGCAAGTCGGCCCCCATCGTCTAGTGGTTTAGGACATCTCTCTTTCAAGGAGGCAGCGGGGATTCGAATTCCCCTGGGGGTAGGGTACTACGAAAGGAAATTAATCATGGATTACCAATAAGCCTAAAATGGATTCTTCCTGGGTCGATGCCCGAGGGGTTAATGGGGACGGACTGTAAATTCGTTGGCAATATGTCTACGCTGGTTCAAATCCAGCTCGGCCCAATAATTCGCCAATCTACCGAAAGATGGTATAACCTCCCTTGTCCTTCAAAAATACCCCATATGAAGATAAAAAAGAATCAAATTTTCTGCTAGATCCCTTATTTCCCTGGGATTGTAGTTCAATTGGTTAGAGCACCGCCCTGTCAAGGCGGAAGCTGCGGGTTCGAGCCCCGCCAGTCCCGACGGATCCAATATCCAATAAATACATCAATTCTTTTTTCCCTTTCTATGAACTATGAAAGGTTGTCGGGGGCATACTTTCATTCCCAAAGCAAATAAGGAGTCTTTATTTATTTTTTCTTTCCTATTTTTCCATTTTGTTTTAATTTTAAGGCCCATCGAAGAAATCCCAAATCCTAAAATATTGAATTTGATGAATAGTAGATCTTTTTTACTTTACCGGCCTCATCTTTATCAAACCTCTTTGTCTTCCAAAAAATCACAGTAAAAAGGGAGTTTCTAACTTAACTTTTTTTTTCATTTCGCTTGTATTCTGTGTTTAGGTTTGTAACTATGTGACTAATCGAAGTGGAAAGGCAATCTGATGATCCTTCATCAGATGATTGTACAAGGAAGACGCAAGGTAGGTTATCGAAAAAACAAAGAAAGGGATTCTAAATAAAGGCATTTTGGATTGATTGGGTCAGGAATCTAAATTTGGATTCGGTATGGATAAAAGAACTTCCTATGTTATACTATTCAAGTCTCGACGACGAGTTGATTTCATAGATCAGATATTGTTATTCATGATATTGATCCGATTCAAGATTATCGAGAGCTAATTCATTCATTGAATTTACAGACGAAAGATTTATCATCTCTAGGGGATTAAATCCCGAGTTATTGCGAAGTAAAAAAACCGATGAGATTATGGAAGTAAATATTCTTGCATTTATTGCTACTGCGCTATTCATTCTAATTCCTACCGCCTTTCTACTTATCATTTATGTAAAAACAGTCAGTCAAAATGATTAATTCCTTTGAATGAAACTTTCCTTCTGAGTTCTTATCAAAAATTGACGAAGTCAAATGAAAAGGATTCCAATTTCGCGTCTTAACTTAAATGAAATGAGCGGACTATAATTCTAAGAGATAGATAGTAAGAAAGAAATAGATGCATCTTTTTTTCTTACTATCTATCTCTTAGTCTATAAAGTTGTAATCCAGAATAAAGATAAAGGCTTGAGTTTCTATAGATCAATCTACAATATTCTCTTCATATATGTGTATATTAATTCCATATATTGTATGGAATTGACATACCACCCAATTTGCTAGATCTATTTGTTCCGATCAATCTGAAATAATTCTTATCTTAAGATTCTAATCCCTTTCCTTTTACTAATAAGGAAGAGGAAACCTCACCTATTTTTAACGCCCGAACCGTAAATAAGTCGATAAAGCCTAAAGCGCCTTTCTTAAATTAGAAACCAAGCCGTAAATGCCCAATATGTGACTCGGCCCAGCCAAGATCTTATTGTCTCTCGTTAGACAACCATGATCTCTATATCATTTCTCATAGAAAGTGCGTATACACTTAACAAAACGACTTCTTCTTTGAACAGTAAAGAGGGAACGAAATAAAAAAAAGTCCAGTTTTCCTCAGTATCCATCTATAAAGATAGTAAGAACTCATTCCATTGATTGAAATTTCGGAAGAATTTTAGGTTGGAATAAATTTCCAATTCTCTGAATCCTTTTCTTTTCGAAATACAAACACGGGAATCACTAAAATATCTCTTTGATTGAAAGAGTATGATTCATATCATAAATTACTCCATTGGAGTCCAATGGGATTTGAAATTCATAGATAGTTATTTAAAATAGTTCAAAACGCGTTGCAGAACAATCTATAAAACAATTGATACGGTTTGATTCCTCAACTCAATTAGTAGTACTTCTAGAGCCCACTTCTTCCCCACACTACGAGTGAAAGGGAAAATGTAAAGACTACCATTAAAGCAGCCCAAGCGAGACTTACTATATCCATGTGAATTATGTCCCCTATCTCTATAAATACGAAGGAATTATTCCATTATTCCTCACTAATAATATATTCCTCACTAATAATAGTGGAATCAATGGCACAGAGTCAAAACGGGATTCTGACCGAACACTATTGAGAAACCAATCCAATAAATCGATTATGATTTCGAATTGGGAAAGATTAAACACAAGCAAAATACGTAGTAACATCCCACGGGAATGGGAACATGTAGGAATAATAAGGCCTGTTTTTTTGTTTTGTTGACCATCGTAAGTAAAAACAGTAAAGGGAGAAATCTCTAAAAAAGAGAAATCACTATCTATTACAGACCTCTATTTCTCCATTTGATCTAATCCGGTACCCCCCTTCGCGATTATCGCTGTGAAACAGGGGGCTTGACTAGGGGTTGCCGAAAAGAAATTCTTTCTTTTTGCCCCTTTTCTATAAAAGAAAATTATCCATCCAATCTAATAATACCCGAGCACTCAGAGATTCTGGCGAGTCCGTCGTATATAAAGCAACTTCCACCCCTTTCCAAAACTATTAATTGAATCTGATTTCATATCAGGCTCTACAATCTGATTCAAGATCCAGTCATTAGACACTCCCTTAGTAATAGAAGGGAGTCATGAAGTCTTGAGAGCCCCTGTACCAGTATATTTTACTATTTCCTTGAATTCGAGATGCGAACGAGGATTCACAATCTTTTTGTTTAGAAAAGATTCAGACCACATGCTTAGAATCAAACAAAAAAGTCTTAACAGCCTGTTTCCTCTGCTTCTACCGGGGAAGAATTCTGCGAGTTATATCAGTAGAACCGAAGCGAAGAAGAGATTTCGAGTTTTTTGTTGATCAGGCGACACCCGGATTTGAACTGGGGAAAAAGGATTTGCAGTCCCCCGCCTTACCACTCGGCCATGCCGCCAAACTGATACTGAAAATTTTCCCGGATTACTGAAACTTGCACTTTGACTCCTGTTTTCCTTAATCCTTTTCCTAAAAGAAAGACCCCTTTTGGATTGGATTTGATCCACCCCTTTGATTGATTGTATAGCATCTGAAACTCCACAATGCTAAAAACATTCGGATTTTCGGCCGACAAACTTGAACCGTTAACTATTGACTGCTTAGTTCGAATTCATGAACGATTCTGGGAGTTGAATCTCAAATTGAGTTTTCCTAATGACATAAGAAAATACAAATTGAGACAGAACTAATCAGTATTGATTTTTTCAATCAAAAAATTCTTCTCAATTTCAATTATAACAAAACATATGAGTATATGTAAACCCCAGAACATAAATTGTTACACCGATATCTATTATTTAGATATGTTCTCGATAGGGAATTATCATAAAATTATCCTACTTCAATTTTGCATTAAATAGAAATTCTCTTTTGATAGAGCACGGCGCGGGCTGTCCCGAATAGAACCGGCAATAAAAGAGAAGTCGGATATTATAGCTATCTGCATATGTGTTTAATAAATG